CTCTTGGGTGGGCAGCGCGACGGCTTCTGTCGGGGCTACCATAGCTCTTGCTCACCGTGATTCCAAAAGAGTGCTAGCCTATCCCACTATGTCCCAACCAGGTTATATGATGCTAGCTTTGGGCGTGGGACCCTATCGAGCCGCTATGTTTCATGTAATAACACACGCTCATTCCAAGGCCCTAGTACCTTTAGGCCCCGGATCGGTCATTCATCCCGTGGAACCCGTTGCTGGGCATCGTCCCGATATGAGTCAAGACATGGCTCTTGTGGGTGGGATAAGGAAACGTATGCCGATCACAGGAACCGCTTTTCCCTTGGGCACACTCCCTCCCCGCGGCGTACCGCCCCTCGCCTGTTTCCGGTCCAAGGAGGAGATCCTCGGTGCTAGTTGGTCCTATTCCCCCGCACCAGGATGGATGGCTTGGTTCACAGCAGGATCAACCGGGTCTTACACGCCTCGCATGTATCTCCTTACCTTCGAGGGCGATTATAGGGCAAACCTCTCAGGCCCGGCGCCCCCGGCCTCAGCATGGGAAGAGATACGACACCGTGCGTTGCCCGAGGGGCAGGCGGGGCGGCGGTCGACCCCCGCCGTAGGTAGCATTTTAGAGCAGTCGGTTGACCACTCCAGTCATCATTCAATGAGTACTGCGGCCCATACGGTTATAAGTCCCCTCGCGCTGAAGTATGATACTATATCACGCCCCAAGGAATCGGGCGACCTGATGCTATCACCCCTAGTTGTACCAGCAGTACCCACCCTTGCGGTCGGGTTCATAGGAGTCCCGCGCCCGGGGTTACAAGGTTTCGATCTACTCTCTGACTGGCTAGACCCGTTGCGGAGCCAGCCCCAGATGACCGTAGTGACGAGCGGGAGCTGGCCCCCCGATTTGCCGCCGGGCACAATTACCCCAGTCGCTATAGTATTATCGGGAACCTTAATTGCTTACATATCCTATGGGCCTGGCCGCCCCCGCGTGCGGCTGCCGCGCGAGATCAATTCGGAAGTGGGAGAAACCCTGGGTCATCTTTCAAGTCACCCGTACGCTTGGTCATATTACCGCGGTTACGTGGATAGGTATCACGATCTCGCCTTCGGCGGTGTGCAAGTATTAGCCAAAACAGCTCCTACCTCCGACAACCAGATCATAGATGGGCTTGTCAACGGCGCCGGCGTTTTAGGTCCACTCGGAGGTGAGGGACTGCGCTATGGGGAAGGGGGAAGAATATCTCACTATTTACACGGATTAGTTTTTTGCACACTTGTGCTTTCCACAATAGTGACGGGATACAAACACGGCTCTCTCATCTGGTAGGCGCGTCCACCGTTTCGGCGGGATTAGTCAATACGACCGACCTCGTTCGCGCGCTCGACGCCTCACGCTCCCCCGACGAAAGAAAGGCGCAGGCACATGCCGCCGGGGAACCACCTAATTGATTGTGCGACATTTCCTTAGAACCAATCATCCGTGGGGCGGGCGACGGGGATACAAACAAGGGGGGGTGATCTGCCGTTACCCAGTCCCTACGAAACGAATTGGGCCTTTATCGGTGGCAAAAGGACGGCGGGTGGTGCAGCGGTAAGGGATTGCTATCGTTGCCTCTTCTCCGTATAACAGTGTTTAGCCAGGTGCGCCGCAGGCGAAGTCGGGGGGGTTCGGTTCCCCCGCCGGACGGGGATAATTTGCTCCTCGGCGAGCCCAAACCCAGCCCGTGTACCCGTATAGTCATGCGTGGCTAACTAAAGGGGTGGTGCCCGCCGAATCGGCGGATAATCGAAACAAGTCGTCTTTGCTACTCCCTCTTAACCGGATAATGTATCGGTATTGTGTATGCGAGTGATGGATGACGACCCTCCGCATGGTCTTCCTCAGTGGCTCAGTGGTAGAGCGGTCGGCTGTTAACCGATCGGTCGTAGGTTCAAATCCTACCTGGGGAGATAGATCCTGCCGGCAGCGGCGAGCCGGCGGGCTAGTAGAGCAAGTGAAACGTTGTCCGCCGCCCCATCGCCCCATCAAAAGGGGAGTGCAGAGCGCCGCGGATGGGGGAAGTTCTAACCAATCCTGTCTTGGCGCGAGGGAGGATAGAGCGCAGCTTGCGAGTCCCTCCCCATTCGTTCGTACATGGGCAGGGACCCCCAACCAACTCGTCGTTGGATACGCGGGTGGTGGCGAGCTGCTTTGGTTTGTGAATACTATGAATATACGGCGTAGGAGGCACCACGGACCGGTGGTTACTCTGACCAGCCGTCATCACTCAACCAGGGCGGCCAGCCGCCGGTCCATGACGCATCGCAGGGACCGGCCGCCCTTCCCCCCATCGCGGCGGATGCCGCTAGTTTTGTGCACCACGCGGTCGATCGGAGGGTCAGAAGGTAGCGGGGATGCGCACGCCGGGGTTATCCGTATGTAATTAGGAATGCGTGGGTGGGAATAGTAGGACTGGGCGGCGGATACCAATGTGTGACGA